GGCCCCCTGGCCTCTGATATCCATATAAAGGACACGACGAGCATAAATACCCTCTTTAACTTCTATTCTAACGGACTGAATATCTTTTATAAGGAATCGGAGGAATATGCGACGATTTTTTCCAGGAAATCCCCAACGAAAAATACACACTATCCCTTCCTTTCTATCGAATCGATCATAACCACTACCTACATTCCAGGAAATTGTGCACCACAAATAGGAACTAATAAAGAGACCCGCGATCCCGTAGAAAGACATCACGATCCCTTGTGGAAAAAAAATGATTTGCTGAGACGGAAAAAAAGATATCAAATTTCGACCAAGATAACTGGAAGTTCCAACCAATAAGAATCCTAATGAACCTAAAAAAAGGATAAGGGCCCAGCAGAAATTACTTAGTTTTCGAGACCCCGTTATAAGTTCTATCCATATATCTTCTGATCGCCAACTCATACTTGATCTGATTGCATTTTATTGGAATTGAGAGAATACCCCAAATGAATTTGACTTTACTTTTTTTTGTTTCCGAAGTAACTCTCATCAACTAGCACTAGTTTGATGTGAACTAGCACTAGTTTGATGTGAACCTTTAGGAGTAATTCATCAAATTGGTTAGATCTAAAATAATAACATACCCTTCATATGAGCCCACTATACATATTGATATACCTATAGATCCACCGACTTTACATTTTAGCCATCCAGCGATCCTGATCTATTTGAAACTAGCTAGAATTCATTTACCCATAGATCCTTTTCTGCAGGCATAAGAGCTTTTTCCTTTATGTTCGGCGGAAATTACACGTTAGACCATATTTTTCGAAATAGATATCTGTGTTATGCTACAAGTCTAAGTTTTGAAAAAAAAAACGGATGAGATTGGGTCCCATCAGATCTAAACAATCTTGTTTTTTTGAACATGAAGAGATAAAGAAGCCATTGCAATTGCCGGAAATACTAGGCCTACTAAAGGCACAAAAATAGAGGGGAAATTGAAAGTTGTCATAAAATGGGTACCTCGATTTACTATTTGTACCTGCTATTATTTATTTTTTATAAAAAATAAATATCTTATAATAATTATAATTAAGAATTGTAATTATTATTAATTAATTCAATTTCAAATTCTTAGTATAGAAATATAGAAATAAGTATCTAAGTGAGTATATAGAATAAGTCCAAGGAATGTAGAACTAAATAAATGGACTTATTCATCTTTCTACATGAAAGATATGTATGATAATTCACTTTATTATTTTTCTTCATTTCTTTTTCTTTTGTTCTTGTCTTCGAATTTTTAATAAAGAAAGAGTTTCTTACAGATTATCGAAAGATTCGTTAGAATGCGACCCAACAGGAATTTTTAGTGAAAATGGGATTTTCGGGAGATAGAGAAAGATAAAAAACTATATATCTATCTTTTCTCTATTTGATTATATACATAAGACATAAGACGAAATTCATTTTATTTACCTAATTTCACGAAAGGAAGAATTCACTTTTTTATCTTGTTGATAGAGACTTCTTAATTAGTAATCGGGATTCTAGGTAAAAAAAAGAGTTATCCGCAACTTTGTATTCTTTCTACAATTAGATCTTAGGTCATCAAAAAAAACTCCATTCTTATTTACTTTGATTCTGATAAACTAACTACTTGTTTGCTACAAATAAACTAATTGAATTTTGTGTGCTCTACTTGATTGAATTTTAATTCAAAGGAAAGAAAGCGTGGAGCTTAAATAACTCACTCAGAACGCTTTTTAAAGGATTACGTGGTACAATTAGGTCAAATAAGCCCTTCTGGAATAAATATTCAGCCGCTTGTGAACCTTCAGGTACTGTTTTATTCAATGTTTGTTCAATTACTCTTTTACCCGCAAATGCAATATAGGAATTGGGTTCAGCAATAATGATATCTCCCAACATACCAAAACTAGCTGTTACCCCACCAGTAGTAGGAGATGTAAGGATTGATACATAAAATAACTTTTTATTTGATTGATAATCATATAAAGCAGACGATATTTTAGCCATTTGCATCAAGCTCAAACTTCCTTCTTGCATGCGTGCCCCCCCAGAAGCACACACTATAATAAGAGGTAGAAATTTATTGGTAGCGTACTCAATCAAACGGGTGATTTTCTCCCCGACTACGGATCCCATACTACCCCCCATAAACTGAAAATCCATAACCCCAATTGCTACGGGAATACCATTTAGTTGACCTATGCCTGTTTGAACAGCCTCAGTTAATCCTGTCTTTCTTTGATAAGAATCAATACGATCTTTATAAGGCTCCTCCTCCGAATGAAATCCAATGGGATCCAGAGAGACCATGTCTTCATCCATAGGATGCCAAGTACCGGGATCGATCGAAAGTTCGATTCTATCTGAACTACTCATTTTCAAATGATATCCACATTGTTCACAAATATTTGTTTTTGATTTCAAAAATTTCTTATAATTTAATCCATAACAATTTTCGCATTGAACCCACAAA